TCAGCACCAATCAGGAATGCCCAAGGAATTCCAAGAATTCTTGTTATACATTTGTTCCAAGTCTCAATCCTCTTTTCGAGATTCATCGATATTGAATCAATCGAACGCACTTCTAACACCTGTTCCACTTTTGGAAGACCTTGCGTTATATCACCAGATCTTGATTTTTCATATATAAATGTAACTAATGTATCTCCTTCGCAAAGGATTTCCCCGTAATGTCCATGAACAGTTGCTCCTGGAGTAGCCAAATAAGGCTTAGCTGATCGTATTACCACAGAGTCCACTTGAAGAATTAGAACTTGACCCGATTTTAAATGCGGTCCTTTTTTGGCTATACATACATTTTCACAAAGAAACTGCCCAAGACTAACAATTGTAGATGCCTCTTCACAACAATTGTAATGCAGAAAATACCAATTCAAATTGAATGGATTCAAAATGATGTTACTGCACGAATAGGGATTATAAATTTTACCTTTTTCATCCAGTAAATAATATTTAAGTATTTGAAAAATCTGTTTTAAATTGTCAAGTTGCAAATAGTTAGTTACCAACATTTTGTTATGGGTTATTAAATCGGAAAATAAATCAAAATTATAAATTGGAAAGCCTGTTCCTAAGGGGCCCAACGGATTCCTAATTGGAATTGGGGGGTCCTCTTTGATTGATTCTTTTATCACATTGGGAGATTTTACATCGTTGAATGGGCCTGTTCGAGAACAATTGGATGATGACAAAATTATCAAAGATTGAGATTCCTTATTTCGATTCAATAACGTATGAATAGTTCCTTGATTTGGATTAAGGGATTCTTGAATCCTTGCCTTAGAATAGGAATAAATGGAAGAAAACGGATTGATATTAGCGCGATCTGGTCGAGTCTCAGAGATTAATCCTGAACCCGACAGATCATTTCTTTTTCCGGTATACAAAATAGGTGACTTCGCTAAGTCGATTCGTAGAAAATCTCTAATTAAACCATTTGTCCTTATTTCAACAAAGGAAGCACAGGCCTTTTCGATCTTTTTGTCTTGGTCCCAATTCAACACTAAACAAGTCCGAACTAATTGAATACTTGTGTCCCAAATTTCAAGAATAGGGTCGTAATAAAGGATATAGTTGACAACTCGAAGTTGTAGATTATCACTTTCTTGCAAGAGATCCGGTGGGAAAAGTCTTCCTAAATTTATACCATCCGTTTTTTTATATGGGACTACAGGTTGAACCAAAACAAAATATTTTTTTTCATACCTGGAAAGTTTCATTCGTTGGATATAGAGCCAATTTTTCAATTTTTTGTATTCTTTGGAATTTAGTTTTCCCCCTCCTGGTGGTATCAATCGGAATGCCTTGTTTGTCTTTCCAGGAAAATGGATATCTCCAGAAAAGATTATTAGTTTAATTTTTTCTGCTTTTTTCTTCACTCGGACCAATCCACCTACCCGACTTCTTCTATTTAAAGTGATTTGTGTATCTATCCCAATAATACTATTGTGCCGTACCATTATGGAACAAGATTCGGCCAAAATGTGGACTTCCACGGGAATAAAAAAAAACGGATTTACTTCCTTTTGGTATTTTGGCCAAAATACCTTGACTCCTCGATACTCAATCAACTCCTCTTCATTAACGATTGAATTCAGTTCTCTAGTCTCATATTTAGTAAGTCCCGAGCTCTTTCTTATATATCGAGGATCGTCGAAATAAGCAAGAATACTATTTCTACGGAGAATGCCATTTCGCGGGATTTCAATTGAGATACCTGAAGAAGGTATTAATTGGTTCTCGTCCTCTTGAATCGATTCGAGTGGGATGATGACTCTATTTCTTCGCCTCTTTGCCAATAAATCCGAATTCCCCTCGAGAATGGCCGGATTTCTGAGATTACAACGACTGGTACCTGTCATTCGATTAAGTTCTGAATAATCAGGAATCTTATCTCGTTTTTGATTTTTACCAGAAAAATACGAACTAAAAAATTTGTGTCTCACTTGATTATTAGTTACTGAGGGGTTAGAAATATATCTTCGCTTAACAGAAAGAGAATAAGCGTTCATTTGATCTTGATCCTTGTGGATCGAACAGGGGCCTGGACTGGATCTCCAGGGCTCCCCTAATAATATCCATAAATGACTTGTTTTTGGTAAGAGATGAATATTACCATATGTGAATTCAGGTGCATGGTACACATCGGTATTCCAGTGCATTTCGCCTTCTGAGTCAGAATAAATATGTTTTCGAACCTTCTCTTTCAAATTCAAAGTGGATGTTCTCGCGCGAATCTCAGCAATGACTTGTTCTGATTCTACATATTGATCGTTTTGAACTAAAAGAAAACTTTTAGGCGGAATACACACATTGTGTATAATATTTTCACTTTCAATAGTTACATACAAGTCTCTAGAACATAGAAAAGCAGGATGTCCATGACGCGTACGTGTCGGATGAACCAAATCCTCATTGAATTTTATTTTTCCATTAGAAGGGGCTCGGACATGTTCTGCAGTACCCCCTGTGAATACTCCGCCGGTATGAAAAGTTCTTAATGTTAATTGAGTACCTGGTTCTCCAATAGATTGACCTGCAATAATACCTACAGCTTCTCCCAATTCGACCAGGTCGTCGTGAGCCGGGCTTCGGCCATAGCATAGTTGACAAATCCAAGATGTACTCCTACAAGTAAAGGGGGTTCGAATAGAGATTGGTTGTGCTCTAAAAGTTATGAATCTATTAACAAGTCCAACCCCAATATCTTGATTTCTAGTAGCAATGCATCGCGAACCTATATATATATGATCCGCTAATACACGCCCAATTAATGTTTGGATAAAAATCCTGTCGGTCATCATTCCATTTCGAGGACTTACAGAAATACCTCGGACGGTGCCACAATCTGTTCGACGTACAACAATGTGTTGAACTACTTCAACAAGTCTGCGCGTGAGGTATCCTGCATCTGATGTTCGGATAGCGGTATCCACAACTCCTTTACGGGCTCCATAGCAAGAAATAATATATTCTGTTAAAGAGAGTCCTTCGCGTAAATTGCTTTGAATGGGTAAATCAATCATTTGACCTTGGGGATCCGACATTAATCCTCTCATACCTACTAATTGATGTACCTGAGATGCATTTCCTCTGGCTCCCGAAAAAGACATTATATGGACTGGATTAAAAGGATCGGTCATCCGAAAATTAGGATTCATTTCTTGTCGCAAATATTCACTTGTGGCATACCAGATCTCGATCGATTGACGTAATTTTTCTACGGCGTGTACATTTCCATAATGATGGTGTTTTTCCAAAATAAAACTTTGTTGTTCAGCGTCTTGAACTAGCCATCTTTTAGAAGGTATTGTTAAAAGATCATCAATTCCTAATGAAATGGATGCGGCGGTAGCTTGTCGGAAACCCAGAGTCTTTACTTGATCCAGGATATGTGATGTATATCCTATTCCATAGTGATCAATAAATCGACTAATAAGTCGTTTCATGGCAGTTCCGTCTATCACGTTATTGTGAAAGACCTGAGTGGGCCGTTCTGCCATCAGTACCTCCATATTGCGATGAGTAGAATTTGACAATGGGTTTGAGTCAGTGATTGGACAACTTCCTTTTCTAGATCTTGATTCACGTAGAAATTCCGCAATTTTATAGTCCTAGTTAACCCGGCGAGACTCGAATTCCCGCTGGTAGCATAGAATTACAACAGCCCTGCCAAAACCCCTGTATGGCTTCTTCTATTTCTCGATAAAGAGAAATATGCCCAAGAGTGGTTCGAATATATATATAAAGAATTTCTTTTTTTATACTTCTTACTATTAGATAGTGTCCATAAATCTCATAATAGGTCCCCAAAGATTCATAGTGAATTTCAATGGGAGCTTCTCTTGCAGCAATAACGCGTTGATCTAGTCGCCACCGCAGCCACAAAGGACTACCTAATTTGATTCGTTTTTGACGAAAAGCCCCAATTGCATCATAGGCGTTACAAAAAAACGGTTCTTTTTTTTTTGTATACTTATAGTTATTATCTTCATTTTGATAGTTTCTACCATTACACGGATTATACCTATTTACACAAATACCCCGACGATTTCCACTCGTTAAGACATAGAGTCCACTAAGCATATCTTGAGTTGGTGCAGAAATGGGATCTCCAATAGTTGGAGACAAAAGATTCATATGAGAAAACATAAGTAAACGTGCCTCCGCTTGAGCCTCCAAAGATAAAGGCACATGAACGGCCATTTGATCCCCGTCAAAGTCTGCATTGAAGCCCTTACAAACTAATGGGTGTAAACAAATAGCGCGCCCTTCTACTAAAATGGGGAGGAATGCCTGTATGCCTAATCTATGCAGAGTAGGCGCTCTATTCAGCAATACAGGATGGTCATCCAGAATTTCTTGAAGTATTTCCCATACAATCGGTTTTTTTTTACGAATTTGACTCTTAGCAACTCCAATGTTCGAAGCAAGATGTTTTCTAATTAGGTCACGAATTACAAATGCCTGGAAAAGTTCTATTGCTATTTCGCGAGGCAATCCACATCGATGTAATGAAAGTGAAGGGCCCACGACAATCACTGACCGCCCTGAATAATCGACGCGTTTACCAAGCAGAGTCTCGCGAACTCTTCCTTCTTTGCCTTCAATTACATCTGAAAGCGATTTGTAAACTCTATTATGATCATCCCTCATTGGTTGTCCGCAGATTCCATTATCAAGAAGTGCATCCACTGCTTCTTGTAGCAATTTTTCCTGAGATATTATTAATTCTTCTGGCGTAGCTATACTTGTTGTTAATAGATCTGTAAGAGTATTATTCCGATAGATAATTCTTCTATAGATTTCATTAATATCCGAGGTCACCAGTTTATCCTCATCTATATGATAAATTGGTCTCAACTCAGGAGGAAGAACAGGTAATAGACACAAAACCATCCATTTTGGTTCTATATTTGTTCGAATAAAATGCTTAGCCAATTCCATACGTC